TATGATTACTACTTATAGTTATAGCATATTCTAGTAGCATATTCTATTTAAAAATTTTTAAATAAAGAGCAGGCAATTTAAAACTGCTAATCATAATTAATCAAATTCAAATAATATAACGGATGCGTCAACTATTTGACGGAAGACGTGAAAGGAATTGAAAAAAAAAATTGAGCAAAAAGACGCGGTATTGGTGAAATTTGCCCTATATGTGCAAATAAAAATGGGGGCGGATCCTTACTCGGAGTAGAGCACAAAACCTAAGAGAATTTAAGAAGCCCATTCAGGAACAAGAAAATGCCATCGTGATTTTTATTAAATTGGATCCCGATGAAAGAATACATCAATGAGAAGTTAGTTTGATAAGTTTAATGAATTCTTTTTTAGATTTTATAGATAAACGGATCAAAACTCATCCTTCTTAAACAATGAAAGAAAGGACCCTTTCGTTAGAAGAGAAGTTAGAAAGGACTTACTATCACACAAAGCAGGGCTGGAATCTACACATTGATCTTTTTTTTCTAAATTTTTATTGAACCGTATGCATCAAAATATGCATGTACGGTTCCTAAGGGGTAGAATCTGATCCTAATCAACCGACTTTATCGAGAAAGATTACTTTTTTTAGGCCAAATGGTTGATAGCGCGATCTCGAATCAACTTATCGCTCTTATGCTATATCTTAGTGCAGAAAGCGAGACCAAAGATTTATATTTGTTTATAAACTCTCCTGGCGGATGGGTAATACCCGGAATGGCTATTTATGATACTATGCAATATGTGCGACCGGATATACAAACAGTATGCATGGGATTAGCCGCTTCGATGGGATCTATTATCCTGGTTGGAGGAAAAATCACCAAACGTATAGCATTCCCTCACGCTCGGCGCCATTGGGTTTTTTATTTGAAAGAACAAAACTATGCCTTCGCCATAAAAAATATGAATATATATTAAGTAATAATAGCATGGCATTTTGAATTCGATATAAGAAATTCCTTTATTTTTTTTAACATTAGATTATTTATCGAAAGAGTAGTATGAGATATTAAGGGTATTTCCGATTTTATCTTAATCTGTCGGAGCCTTATTTCAGCGTTGCAAACTTTTTTGTTTTCACACCATAAAGGTTCTTAATGTTATGAAAAAGTACGAACAAAAAATAAGATTATATTATTTTTTTATTTGAAAAAAAAAAGAAACTTTGGGATTGCTAAATCATCGATGAAATAAAGCAACGGAGCCACCATAGTATTTGTTTTTTATTAACTAATTTCCTCTCAAGTCTCAAGAGAAGGGTGGTTATTGGATCATTTACCGATCTAGGCCTGATAGGCTCTATACTTCTTCGATCAACTAAAAAAGTTAAGTTTCTTGTGGAGCCGTATGCAATGCCCAAACAATGCCTGTACGGTTATTTAATTCTATCTTTTTTTGTTAATTATTCTTTATCCCGTCATTTATCTTATCGTGCAAGATAGAGTAGCCTTTGATTATCTTATATCATCAGGGTAATGATCCATCAACCTAGTGCTGCTTATTCTGAGGGACAGGTAGCAGAATTTGTCCTGGAAGCGGAAGAACTACTGAAACTGCGCGAAATCCTCACAAAGGTTTATGCACAAAGAACAGGTAAACCCTTATGGATTGTATCCGAAGACATGGAAAGGGATACTTTTATGTCAGCAACAGAAGCCCAAGCTCATGGAATTGTTGATCTTGTAGCAGTTGCATAATCATAATTAAAGTAGCAGAAATTTCACGCAAATCATGATTTGAGATTTTTTTCTTAGGGGTATTTAATATTCGTAATTCTATTACTTATTCTCTTAATTCAAATTAAGAGAATAAGTAATAGAATATTTATCAATTTAATAGATATAGAAAGCATTTATAATCATCTGGTTAGGATCGATCTAAACCAACCCATTATGCATACGATTTACCATGCCAACTATTAAACAACTTATTAGAAACACAAGACAGCCAATCAGAAATGTTACAAAATCCCCCGCTCTTGGGGGATGTCCTCAACGCCGAGGAACGTGTACTAGGGTGTATGTGCGACTCGTTCAGATTGGGGGTTGGGACAAACGAAAGGAAACAACTTTCGACTACCCATGATCAGTACCGATGAATAGGATAAAATGAAAAAAAAACCTTCCTTATCTAAAAAAGAGTTCTATCCTTCTATTGTGTATCAAATTTATGGTTTCCCTTGGTGCAAATTCAATCACCTCAATTCTCGATTTCAAAACGAGAAAAAATTCCCCATTGGCAGTAAATTGTTATCCGTTAAGCGGGGATAATCATATTCAAATTAAAAAGCAAAAAAAGTTCTGGCACCATTCTTGTAAGAACAGACGGACTAAAAGGGTCAGCTAATCAGCCAATCTGCATAATTAAATACCGTTACTGTATAGCTAGATCTTGGTGTGAGAGACCTATTACTGGATAATAACGGGTAGAGCCAAAAAGTGTCAACTGTACAAGTTAACAATAGCATTGATTAAATGAAAGACGGGGCTCCGGTGTATAGAAAAGACCTCGCCGTTTAAGAACTAACCATAAAAACGATGAAACCCACTATTTCTTTATCTTACTACTCATTCTTATTTACTATGTTTTTGTTTGATACCGAGTATCAATAGAGTTTATTATTTCGAGGTGAAATGCCTAGAGAAAAAATCGTGGTTGGGAAGGTTAGAGTAGCAAAAACCATTGGAATTATTATTTTATACATTGGAAAAATCCGTTTTGTTATTATAGAAAAGGGGAAAAGAATAACTGAAAGAAAGGAAATCAATCAGTTAGTCATCAACGTTTCGGGTATTCAATGACCAGAATTAAACGAGGATATATAGCTCGAAAGCGTAGAATAAAAATCCGTTTATTCGCATCAAGCTTTCGCGGGGCTCATTCAAGACTTACTCGAAATATTATTCAACAAAAAATCAGAGCTTTGGTTTCGTCCCATCGGGATAGAGATAAGCAAAAAAGGAATGTGCGTCGTTTGTGGGTCATTCGTATAAATGCCGTAATTCGCGAGAATACAATATCTTTTAGTTATAATAGATTAATAAACAATCTGTACAAGAGAAAGTTGCTTCTTAATCGTAAAATACTTGCGCAACTTGCTATATTAAATAGAAATTGTCTTTATATGATTTCCAATGACATCATAAACATAAAATAAGGCGATTAGGAGGAATCCATCGAAATGTTTTACTGTTTTACATGGAATTCCTTGGCCTTAGAGAATGAATTCCGGGAAGGTAGAATAGAAATTAAAATACGATTGATGATAATATAATCAAGTAGTTAAACGAAGCAAAAAAAACATTTAATAAAAAAAGATTGATTCTTCTTCCCCAACTTCCCTAATTCGCTTTTGGCTTACGCCACCAAAATCCATATTTTGGAATTTTTCGAACAAAACATCAGTTTGAGTTCGGATTGGACTTTTTATTCAATTGAAACGTAAGCCTAGTTTTTTTGGATTCTAAGACTTGTCGTTTTCGTTTTAACGACCAACTCTCTTTTTTTCAAATTTTTTTTCATTAGTAAGAAAGGGTAATGGAGATAAAATACGAGCTTGTTTTATAGCAATAGTAATTAATCGTTGTTGTTTTAAAGTTAATCTATTCACCCGTCTCGATAATATTTTTCCTTGTTCACTAATAAATCGACTAATTAAACTCATGTTCCTATAATCAATATGATCCCCCGATCCAATCGGGGGCAAACGCCGACGAAAAGATCGCTTGGACTTAAGAAAAATTCGCTTGGATTTATCCATGGTTTGTTTATTCCTTATTTTGAAAATCTTCTTTCGTTTGATCGGATCAAAAATGATAATGATTTAGAATTAGAATTAAGAAATTTTGCTTGTTTATATTTCAATATATATATAAATAAAATATTTAAATATATATAATATAAATAATTATAATAACATTCTAATATTATAATAATAATATAATACTATATTAAATTGAAATATAAAAATATCTATCTATTATGTTAATATGTCATTTTTTATCTTCCTTTTTATAAAGTATAAAGTGACAAGCAAGTCATCGATGCCATTTATTTCTTTATCTCCCTGTGAATTGTATGTCTATGACAGTAGGGACAGAATTTTTTCAATTCTAATCGACTAGACGTATTGTGTCGATTCTTTTGAGTAATATATCTGGAAATACCTGTTGATTTCTTATTAACATTGTTTCGAACACAACTAGTACATTCCAAAATAACCCGTACTCGGACATCTTTACCCTTGGCCATGAACCTCCTTTTGGTTTTTTATTCACTCAACTCTTTTATTTTCCGATTTGAAACGCGGAAGACAGGAACAAAAAAGAAAAGTTGCTCACTCGAAACAAATTATGAAATGTTGTGTTGTAACCAATTATACTGAAAATAAGTAATACTTAGAATCGCAGTACAGTAGTTTATTTAAGCATCTTGTATGATACTGTTGACCTAACCAGATTTCCACCTCAATTAAATTAAGAAAGAGAATTGAAGTTAATTTACTTGAAGCTCCGTCCCGAGTTCAAAATTTCACTGAGGTTGAATCCACTTTTATTCTTTCTCTTTTCTAACTTCTTTGAATTATAAAAAAAAGAGGGGTAATAATTCCAGATATTTATTTAATCTTCTTCACCCCCCATGTTAGTAACTAGAATGAAAAAAAGGGGAATGTCAACGCATCTGGGAAAAAACGATTGATCTCTATCAATAGGCCTGCTAAGGATCCGAACCATAGAGTACTTATTACTGGCGCCACAGATAGATATGTTTTTAGATCTCGCATTTCTAATCCTCCTTCTTTATTCAAGTGTTTATTGTAATACATAATAGTAATACATATATGATCAGATGTATATGTAGTATTTGCATTTGTTTTGTGCGCGGAATTCTTAATTCAAATTGAAATGTACAAAAATTTGATATCTAAAATTTTCCCTTTCTTAAAACTAAAAAAAAACTGT